TTATGATAATTCCTTATTGACAATATATCTAAACAATAGATATCTGTATTTATGTTCTGGGGTTTACATATACTCATATGTTTTGTTATAATTGAAATTGAGAAATCTTTTTTAATTGAAAAAATAAATACTGATTAGTTCTGATTCAATTTGTTTTTTGTCATTAGGAAAACACAATTTGAAATTCAAATACCAGAATCGTTCATGAATTAGCAGTAAAGAGTCAATGGTTGAAATTTCTCGTCTGAAAAATACACATTTGATTTCTCAATAGAAAAACGAGAGAATGTTTTCAGCATTGTGTATTTTCAGATACTATACAATCAAAGGAATGGATCAAATCCAACCAAAGGGGGTATTCCTTTTTTTTTAGGAAAAAAAGGATTAAGGAAAACAGAAGTCAAACTGCAAGTACAATAAAAATGAAGTAATCCAGGAAAAATTGTATCTATTTTGTATCATTTTGGCGGCATGGCCGAGTGGTAAGGCGGGGGACTGCAAATCCTTTTTCCCCAGTTCAAATCCGGGTGTCGCCTGAATTGAATCACCAAAAAACTCGAAATCATAATCGATTTATTGGATTGGTTTCTCAATAGTGTTCGGTAGAACCCCTTTTTGACTCTGCGACATTAATTCCACTATTATTAGTGAGGAATAATTCCTTCGTATTTATAGAGATTAGGGGACATAATGCACATGGATATAGTAAGTCTCGCTTGGGCTGCTTTAATGGTAGTCTTTACATTTTCCCTTTCACTCGTAGTGTGGGGAAGAAGTGGGCTTTAGAAGTACTACTAATTGAGTTCAGGAACCAAACCCGCTTGTTTTATAGATCGTTCTGCAACGCATTTTGAACTAGTTAAAATCCAAAACTCTGAATTTGGAATCCCGCTGGATTCCAATAGAGTAATCTATGATAGGAATCATACTCTTTCAATCCAAGAGATATTTCATTGATTCCCGTCTTTGTACTTCGAAAAGAAAGGGATTCAGATGATTGGAAATTTATTCCAACCTAAAATTCTTCCGAAATTTTCTATTTCAATCAACGGGAATGGGCTCTTACTATCTTTATAGACGGATACTAAGCTAAGGAAGACCGGACCTTTTTCTTTTTTGATTTATTCTTGACTCTTCAAAAAAGAAGTCGTTTTGTTAAGCGTATACGCACTTTACTATAAGAAATGATAAAGAGATAGTGATTGTTTAAGGAGAGGCTGGGCAATAATAAGATCTTGCCTCGGGCGAGTTACATATTGGGCATTTACCCTTTGGTTTCTATTCTAATTTCAGAAAGACGGTTTATGCTTTATCGGCTTATTTCATATGGCGTTAAAAATAGGCGAGGTTTCCCCTTTTTTATTAGTAAAAAGAAAGGAATTCGAATCCTAATCCTAAAATAATAATTTTTTCAGATTGATCGGAACAAATAGATGTAGCAAATTTTGTCTTATGTCAATTCCATACAATTATAGGAAGAGCATATTGTAGATTGATATATAGAAACTTAAGCGTTTATCTTTATTCTAGATTACAACTTTATAGACTAAGAGATAGATAGTATGATAGAAAAATGAATTTTTTACTATCTATCTCTTAGAAAATTTCCGATTATAGTGCGCTCATTTCATTTAAGTTAACACGTGAAATTGAATCCCTTTCATTTGACTTCGTCAATTTTTGATAAGAACTTGGAAGGAAAGTTTGATTCAAATGAATTTGCAAATTTAATTAATCATTTTGACTGACTGTTTTTACGTAAATGATAAGTAGAAAAGCGGTAGGAACTAGAATGAATAGTGCAGTAGCAATAAATGCAAGAATATTTACTTCCATAATCTCATCGGTTTTTTACTTCGCAATAACTCGGGATTTAATCCCCTAGAGATGATAAATCTTTCGTCTATCGTCTGTAAATTCAATGAATGAATTACCTCTCGATGATCTTGAACCAGATCACTATCATGAATAACAATATCTGATCTATCAAATCAACCCGTCGTCAAGACTTGAATAGTATAACATAGGAAGTTCTTTTATCCATACCGAATCCAAATTTGGATTCCTAACTTACTTAATTACTCCAAAATGATATTTATCATCCGTTTCCTTGTTTTTCTATAACCCACCTTGCGTCTTCCTTGGACAATCTTCTGATGAAGGATCATCAGATTGTCTTTCCACTTCAATTAATTACAGAGTTCCAAACCTAACAAACAATAAAAGCAAGATGGAAAAATAGGAAAGAAAAAAGAGATCAAGACTCCTTTTTGCTTTGGGAATGAAAGTATGCCCCTTGACACTCTTTACTAGTTCATAGAAAGGGAAAATTTCCTTTTTGTATTTATTGGATCCGTCGGGACTGGCGGGGCTCGAACCCGCAGCTTCCGCCTTGACAGGGCGGTGCTCTAACCGATTGAACTACAATCCCAGGGAAATAAGGGATCTGGCAGAAAATTTTATTCTTTTTTATCTTCGTATCGTATGGGGTCTTTCTAAA